CAACGAAAAAAATAGAATTGTATTAATCAATAATTGTAATGCACACATTGTTTTGTTGTATTAAATCGAAAGGTTGTTTCTTGAACTAACTACGAGGGTCGGGATTTATGATATGAAAAGACAATTTCTAATAAATATACAAAAAATGTCGAACTTAGAAAAGAAAGGATCAAATTATAGTAATTACTAGTCTCAGACTATAGTTGGACGAAAATAGTTGAACGAAAATAAAGATTTGATTTTCGTAATTGATCTGATCCTGCAATACCTTTTCCTTTATTTACATTTACTTTATTTGATTTGTTTTCAGTTTTACGCATCAAATGAAATAGTAGGTTCATTCATATAGTATCTCAAACGAGAGGTATTATAAGGTCACTTTTTATTCTAAAATTAAATCTAATCGATACGATTAAAAAAAAAAGATTAAAATAGAAATGATTTTCTAATTTTGTTCCATATGAATTCAAAGAAAGTTTAATTTTTTGAATGAAGTTACATGACGTCTTTCTTACTTATTATTATTTTATATTTTAATATTAGTTTACTCAAGAGTTGTCTAATGAATCCCGCGATTCGGAATCACGGGATGGGTAGATGTTACAAATGATTAATTGATTTCTTTTTTTACCCCGCTCCTTCTCTCTTTTTGTTAATACTGTCTATAATGATTGATGAGTTAACAACTGTCACGTGAATTTATTCTTTCATTTCAATTGGTATTTTTTCTTAGTATCTTTCAAAACTTGAAACTTAGGAAAGTGCTTTATAAGCATATGTATAAAAAGAACATATTTCATTTAGCCCCTTCATCTTCATGCTTACTATAACTAGTTTTTTCGGTTTTCTACTAGCGGCTTTAACTATAACCTCAGCTCTATTTATTGGTCTGACCAAGATACGACTTATTTGAAATTAATTGCATGAATACAACTCATAAAAAGAAATCCTTTTGTAAGTATTCATCTATTCTATAGTTCCTTACCGCATCAATTTCGAATTAGTGGTCATTGAGATTGATGGACAATCCGGATTAATATTTAGGGATAGATATTACCTCTCCTTTTTCCCTTTCAAACAAATTGAAATGATTGAAGTTTTTCTATTTGGAATTGTCTTAGGTCTAATTCCTATTACTTTAGCTGGATTATTTGTAACTGCATATTTACAATACAGACGTGGCGATCAGTTGGACTTTTGATTAATTAACATCTTTTTTTTGATTGACCTCCTCTTTTCTTTAATTCACGGGAGGTCAAATTCAGATTCCTGTTCCATTTTTTGAGTGTCATTTTCGGCTTAACCTAACCAAGTAACCAAGACCCGAATCACGCTCTGTAGGATTTGAACCTACGACATCGGGTTTTGGAGACCCACGTTCTACCGAACTGAACTAAGAGCGCTTTCTTATCACAATAGATAAGACTAGAAGGAAGAGTATTTTGTTTTGTAACCCCAATACGTCTTGTATGCATATAGTATAAAATGATATACTATAAAAAAAGATTATGTATGCACGATTTTAATCGATTTCATTACTGCTCAGGGGAGAAGTAATAGGTAGGGATGACAGGATTTGAACCCGTGACATTTTGTACCCAAAACAAACGCGCTACCAAGCTGCGCTACATCCCTATCAATTGGTCTACAGTGTCATTGTAGAGAATCCTTGTCTTGTTTTCCAAATCCTCATTTTTTTATATCCATTGATATACATACAAGTTATCTTGCAATTTCTTCTTTTTTTTTTGTCTCATATAAGATATAATAATAGTAGAAGGTTTATATATCTAATATAGATTCTAATAGATATTATCTAATCTTTATTCTTAGATAATATATATCTAAGAATATCTTAATAATATATATTATGAAATATATGAATATGAAACCCATCGCAAAAAAAACTAAAAAATGAAGGTTTTTTTGGAATGCTCAGATAAAAGGGGATGTGTTTTTCGGTTTTCAGAAAGGGAAAATCTTATCTACCGAATCGGTGTACATTTCAATTGGAATTAGGAATTCCGTGTACAAATACAAGCGGTCCTTAACTACTTACATATACAGCTGATCATATATGTATTAAGATTATACATTACAAAAAAGAATAAAGAAGGAGGATTTGAAATGCGAGATCTAAAAACATATCTTTCCGTGGCACCGGTACTAAGTACTCTATGGTTCGGGGCTTTAGCAGGTCTATTGATAGAGATCAATCGATTATTCCCGGATGCGTTGACATTCCCTTTTTTTTCATTCTAGTTATTGACATGGGAAGGGGTGAAGAAGATTAGAGAGAGAATCAAAAGATCTGTGACTAATCCCTCCCCCTCTTTTCTTTTAGATAAAATAGAATTACTTACAATTAAGTAAAATAAAGAAGATAAGTAGAATAAAGAAAAGAGGAAAGAGAAATAAAAAAGTAGATTCAACCTCGTCGAAATTCGGGTTCTTCAATTCAATTGATAAATAATCTAGTGAAAACGGAAATCGAAATGTGTCTAAGACAAGAATATCATACAAGATAGTAAAATGAAATACTATACTTAGACTTAGAATAGAATTCTATTCTAAATAGAACTGAATAGAGTTCGAAATCATTATTTTAATTAATAGTAATATTTATTTACTATTACTTTCCCTTTAAATCGGAAAATCGAAGAGTTGGTTGAATCAAAAACTCATCAAAAACTTAAAGAAAGGGGGTTCATGGCCAAGGGTAAAGAAGTCCGCGTAACGGTTATTTTAGAATGTACTAGTTGTGTTCGAAAGGGTGTTAATAAAGAATCAACGGGTATTTCCAGATATATTACTCAAAAGAATCGCCACAATACTCCTAGTCGATTAGAATTGAGAAAATTCTGTCCCTATTGTTACAAACATACGATTCACGGGGAGATAAAGAAATAGATCGAATCAAGGTGTCTGTGTGTCACTTTTACAGGGAACATGAAAAGGGGCATATTCTATATACTATATTATTATATAGAAATACCTTATTTAGAAATACCATATTAGGTATAGAACTAGATATATATGTATCTCTTAAATCTATAAAAGAACTTCAAAATAGAACTTCAATAAAAATATTAATATAAAAAAGAAATAAATATAAAAAAAACCAAATCAAATCATCTTTTTTAATCCTAAATCGTTTTTGATGAGATTGAAATAGGGTTTTCGGGATAAGGAATAAACAAACCATGGATAAATCCAAGCGATTCTTTCTTAAATCCAAGCGATCTTTTCGTAGGCGTTTGCCCCCGATCCAATCGGGGGATCGAATTGATTATAGAAACATGAGTTTAATTAGTCGATTTATTAGTGAACAAGGAAAAATATTATCTAGACGGGTAAATAGATTGACCTTAAAACAACAAAGATTAATTACTATTGCTATAAAACAAGCTCGTATTTTATCTTTGTTACCTTTTCTTAATAATGAGAAACAATTTGAAAGAGGCGAGTCGACCGTCAGAACTATTGGTCTTAGAACCAGAAATAAATAAAAAATAAGCTTACTCTTCAATTGAATCCAAATTCCAATTTGAACTCAAACACAGATTGATGTTTTGTTCGAAAAATTCGAGGATCCAGATTGGATTGTCGTATTGTAAGAAAAAAACAAGAATGGGGAAGAAGAAATTTTGTGTTATTGACTATTCGGCGTGTTCACTCATTTTATTTTGAGCGACTTTATCATATTCTTTTTTTCATATTAATTTCTACTCTACCTTCCCGGAGTTCATTCTCCAGCGAAACTCCATTTAAAATATTGTGTCGGATTCCTTACAATTTACTTATTTTATGATTTCATTGGAAATCATAAAAAGACAATTCCTATTTAATATAGCTATTTGTGCAAGTATTTTACGATTCAGAAGCAACTGTCTCTTGTACAGATTGTGTATTAATCTGCTATAACTATAGCATACCCCATTCTCGCGAATTACTGCATTTATTCGAGTGATCCACAAACGACGAAAATCTCTCTTTTGCCTATCTCTATCTCGATGAGACGAAACCAAAGCTCTTATTTTCTGTTGAATAATTGTTCGAGTAAGTCTTGAATGAGCCCCCCGAAAGCTTGATGCAAATAAACGAATTTTTGCTCTACGTCTCCGAGCTATATATCCTCGTCTAATTCTGGTCATTGATTAAATGAATTTTAATGAATAACTAATTGATTTCTTTTCTTTCAGTTATTCTTTTCCTCTTTCCTATTAATAACAAAACGGATTCTTCCAATGTATAAAATATAAATTCCAATGGCTTTTGCTACTATAACCTTCCCGACCACAATTTGTCTTTTTTTATAGGTATTTCACCTCGAACTAAGAAATTGTATTGATACTAGGTATCAAAAAACATAAAAAAGTAATAAATAGAAATGAATAAAGAAAGAGTGGGTTCCATCGTTTCTATGGTTACGTCTTAAACGGTGAGGTCCTCTCTATACACCGGAGCCCCTTACTTCATTTAATCAATGCTATTGGTAACTTGTACAGTTCACATTCTTTGGCTCTACCCATGAATTATCTAGTCATAGGTCTTTCACAACGAGATCTACCTATACAGTAACGATATTTAATTATGAAGATTAGCTGGGTAGCTGACCCTCTTAGTCCGTTTTTGCAAGAGTAGAGACATAAGATTTCGGCTTTGAAAATAGGATTTCCCTCGCTTAATGGATAACCATTTGTTACCAATGAGGAATTTTTTGTTTTTCATCTTCAATTCAAAATAGAAATGATTGGATTTGCACCAATGGAAACCATAAATTTCAACACAATACAATAGAAGGATATAATAGATCTTTTTTTTTAGATAGTGAATGGCCTTTTTCCTTCCATTTTTTCCTCTTCACTGGTACTGATCATTGATACTGGAAAATGGGTTTCCTTTAGTTTGTCCCAGCGAGGATCTGAACGAGTCGCACATACACCCTAGTACATGTTCCTCGGCGCTGAGGACATCCCCGAAGAGCAGGGGATTTCGTGACATTTCTGATTGGCTGTCTTGTGTTTCTAATAAGTTGTTTAATAGTTGGCATGTTGAATCGTATACATAATGAATGGGCTGGTTTAGATCGATCCTAACCGGCTGCTTATGAATTACTTCTCTATTTAATAGATGAATAGAATATTATTAGTAATAAGTTAAGTAAAAAATCTCAAGTTGCGGATTTGCGCAGGATTACTGCTATTTTTAGTCAACCGCTACAAGATCAACAATTCCATAAGCTTGGGCTTCTGTTGCTGACATAAAAACATCCCTTTCCATATCTTCGGATACAACCCATAAAGGTTTGCCTGTTCTTTGTACATAAACCCTTGTGATGCTTTCGCGCAGTTTCAATAGTTCTTCTGCTTCCAGGATAAATTCTCCCGTTTGTGCCTCATAAAAAGAACTCGCAGGTTGATGTATCATTACCCTGATGATATAATAAACAAAAGGTTCCTCTATCTCGGATGATGAGGTGAGGAGAAGAGATAAAGAATTAAAAAAAAGATAGAATTGAGCAACCGTACAGGCATAGGCATCTTTTGCACATTGCATACGGCTCCACAATGGGATTCGCTTTGACCTTCCATCAAAGAAAGATAAAAAAAAATATATAGATATAGGGTTTATTTTCTCAGATCCGGATCGGCAAATGATCCAATTACCATCCTTCCCTTCGGGACAGTTAAAAAATACTATGATGGCTCCGTTGCTTTTTATATATTTATCTCGTTTGTGATTCAGCAATCCCAAAGTTCTTTTCGTACTCTTTCATAACAATACCATAAATATTGTTAAAAGTCTTCAGGGTGAAAACAAAAAAGTTTGTGACGCTGAAAAGGCCCCGGATAAAATCGGGAATACCCTTTATTTTATACTAATTTCATACTCCTCTTTCGATATATAATCTATGTTTAAAAAAAATGCATATCGAATTCGAAGTGCCATGCTATTATTACTTAATATTCATATTTTATATGGCGAAGGCATAGTCTTTTTTCTTAAAAAACTCATTGGCGCCAAGCGTGAGGGAATGCTAGACGTTTGGTAATCTCTCCTCCAACCAGGATAAAAGATCCCATTGAAGCGGCTAATCCCATGCATATTGTATGCACATCAGGTTGCACAAATTGCATAGTATCATAAATAGCTACCCCGGGTATTACCCACCCGCCGGGAGAGTTTATAAACAAATAAAGATCTTTGTTATCATTCTCTATACTGAGATATACCATAAGACCAATAAGTTGATTCGAGATCTCGCTATCAACCTCTTGGCCTAAAAAAAGTAATCTTTCTCGATAAAGTCGGTTGATTAGGATAAAATTTGTATCCCTTAAGAGCCGTACATGCACCTTTTGATGCATACGGTTCAACAAAAATTGCGAAAAAAAGAATCAATGTGTAGATTCCAGCCCTCTTTCTTTTTTTTTCATAGCGGGACACCTTTCTAATTTCATTTTCGAATTTATTAACGATTTTCTTCCCCTTTTCAAGAAAGATGGGTTTTGTACTCTTTCCCTATAAAAAAAATCCATTAAACTTATCGAACTAACTTCTCATTGATGTATTGTTTCATCGAGATCTAATCCAAATCACGATGTCATTTTCTTGTTCCTGAATGGGCTTTTTCAATTCTTTTAGGTTTATGCTCTACTCCGAGTAAAAAAAACCGATTTGGATTTGCACATATAGGACAAATGCTACTAATACTACGCCTTTTTCCTACGACTTTTTTTTCAATTCATTTCATATCTTCTGCCAAATATTCGACGTATTTATCTTATCATATTGTATTTATCATATTATTCGTTTGATTAAAAGTTTGAGATTATTCTCTTATTCAATAAAAAAAAATCTTTTATGATCTATGATATAAGTATTAATAATCAGAAATATATTACCAATTGGGTTTTTTCTAAACGGAGCCTGGATACTTCATTTTATTGGTCCAACCAAGCTAACCATAAATTATTTTAATTGATAATATTCATTTTAATACCCCTCAAAATACATCTAATTGCACTTCACGCTCCAAATTTTGGATAATTCCATCTTTCTTGGGCGAAACAGAGGATATCTCGATCGGGGGAGAGAACGGGGAAATCCCATATGACCCAATATATCTGACAAGCCGCACTATACGTCAACCCAAGAGGCATCTTCCTCTCCAGGACTTCGAAAAGGCACTTTTGGAACACCAATAGGCATAAAATGAAAGAAAAAAGAATTAAGTACTATATTTCACTTTGATGTGGAAGCGTAACAATGTCTTTGTTGTCTTAATAATATTGTCTTTTATCATATTTGATTCATAGACTAAGAAAATATTCTTACGAATAGGTCTTTTGAATGATTAACAAATATGTATGCATTCGTTCATAGAAAATGGGATCAACCCCCATTGCGTATTGGTACTTATCGGATATAGAATAGATCTGCTTCTCTTTGTTCCTACGAACCGAATTGTTCCATTTTTACTAAAAAAAAAACAAGAATAAAACTAATATTTATACTTTCTCCGAGATAATCCACTGAGACAGTTCGGTCCATAGCATAGTTTTTTCCAATGCAATAAAGTTACATAGTGTCTATTTTTCGTTGAAAAAGGGGTATTTACATGGGTTTGCCTTGGTATCGTGTTCATACCGTCGTATTGAACGATCCCGGTCGTTTGCTTTCTGTCCATATAATGCATACAGCTTTGGTTGCTGGTTGGGCCGGTTCGATGGCTTTATATGAATTAGCAGTTTTTGATCCCTCTGACCCCGTTCTTGATCCAATGTGGAGACAAGGTATGTTCGTTATACCTTTCATGACTCGTTTAGGAATAACCAATTCATGGGGCGGTTGGAGTATCACAGGAGGGACTATAACGAATCCGGGTATTTGGAGTTACGAAGGCGTGGCCGGTGCACATATTGTGTTTTCTGGCTTGTGCTTCTTGGCAGCTATTTGGCATTGGGTGTATTGGGATTTAGAAATATTTTGTGATGAACGTACAGGAAAACCTTCTTTGGATTTGCCCAAGATCTTTGGAATTCATTTATTTCTTTCAGGAGTAGCTTGCTTTGGTTTTGGCGCATTTCATGTAACAGGGTTGTATGGTCCTGGAATATGGGTATCCGATCCTTATGGACTAACTGGAAAGGTACAACCTGTAAATCCAGCGTGGGGTGTAGAAGGTTTTGATCCTTTTGTTCCGGGAGGAATAGCCTCTCATCATATTGCAGCAGGTACTTTAGGTATATTAGCGGGCCTATTTCATCTTAGTGTCCGCCCGCCCCAACGTCTATACAAAGGATTACGTATGGGAAATATTGAAACCGTCCTTTCCAGCAGTATCGCTGCTGTCTTTTTTGCAGCTTTTGTTGTTGCTGGAACTATGTGGTATGGTTCAGCAACTACCCCTATCGAATTATTTGGCCCCACTCGTTATCAATGGGATCAGGGATACTTCCAGCAAGAAATATATAGAAGAGTTGGCGCTGGGCTAGCCAAAAATCAAAGTTTATCAGAAGCTTGGTCTAAAATTCCTGAAAAATTGGCTTTTTATGATTACATCGGCAATAATCCTGCAAAAGGGGGATTATTCAGAGCGGGCTCAATGGACAACGGGGATGGAATAGCCGTTGGGTGGTTAGGACATCCTATCTTTAGAGATAAAGAAGGGCGTGAACTTTTTGTACGTCGTATGCCTACTTTTTTTGAAACATTTCCGGTTGTTTTGGTAGACGGAGACGGAATTGTTAGAGCCGACGTTCCTTTTAGAAGGGCAGAATCGAAGTATAGCGTCGAACAAGTGGGCGTAACTGTTGAGTTCTATGGTGGTGAACTCAATGGAGTCAGTTATAGTGATCCCGCTACTGTGAAAAAATATGCTAGGCGCGCCCAATTAGGTGAAATTTTTGAATTAGATCGTGCTACTTTGAAATCTGATGGGGTTTTTCGTAGCAGTCCGAGGGGTTGGTTTACTTTTGGACATGCTTCTTTTGCTCTGCTTTTCTTCTTCGGGCACATTTGGCATGGTGCTAGAACCTTGTTCAGAGATGTTTTTGCTGGTATTGACCCAGATTTGGATGCTCAAGTGGAATTTGGAGCATTCCAAAAACTTGGAGATCCAACTACAAGAAGACAAGTAGTCTGATACAAGATTTCTCTGTTATTTTTTTCTTTATTTTTCTGATTTGACATAAGTTAACCGAAAAATCTTGATTGGAATCTTCTTCTTTGACTCTTGCTTTTTTTTCTTTATGCGGGAGATAATCCCCAATAATAAATAAATAGGTATGGAAGCTATAATTGTAAAGCACGATCGAATTTATGGAAGCATTGGTTTATACATTCCTCTTAGTCTCCACTCTAGGGATAATATTTTTCGCTATCTTTTTTCGAGAACCACCTAAAGTTCCAACTAAAAAGATGAAATGATTTTTCATTATATCAATTGACGTAATAAGCCTCCCAATGTTGGGAGGCTTATTACTTCAACTAGTCCCCGTGTTCCTCGAATGGATCTCTTAGTTGTTGAGAGGGTTGCCCAAAAGCAGTATATAAGGCGTACCCAGTAAAACTTACAAGTAAACCAGATATAGAGATGGCGACTAGGGTTGCTGTTTCCATTATTATATAATTTCAAGACCAAAATGGATCTATGATAAAATCGTTTATTTACAATGGAATGGTATACAAAGTCAACAGATCTCAATGAATACAAAATAGGATTTATGGCTACACAAACCGTTGAGGGTAGTTCTAGATCTGGACCAAGACGAACTGCTGTAGGGGATTTATTAAAACCATTGAATTCAGAATATGGTAAAGTAGCTCCTGGGTGGGGAACTACTCCTTTGATGGGTGTTGCAATGGCTCTATTTGCAGTATTCCTATCTATTATTTTGGAAATTTATAATTCTTCCGTTTTATTGGACGGAATTTCAATGAATTAAATTAGATTCACGAGAACCACGAATTCTTAACTTTTTAATACAAAGTA